AGGAAGAAACAGATGTAGAAATAGAAACAACTTCCGAAACAAAGGGGACTAAACAGGAACAAGAAGAATCCACTGAAGAAGATCCTTCTCCTTCTCTTTTTTCGGAAGAAAAGGAGGATCCGGACAAAATGGATGAAACAAAAGAGATCCGAATGAATGGAAAGGGAAAAACAAAGGATGAATTCCACTTTAAAGAGACACGCTATAAAAATAGACCAATTTATGAAACTTCTTATCTAGATGGGAATCAAGAAAATTCGAAGTTAGAAATATTTCAAGATAAAAAGGATAAAGAGATATTCTGGTTTGAAAAACCTCTTGTTAATATTCTTTTCGACTATAAACAATGGAAGCGACCATTCCGATATATAAAAAATGATAGATTTGAAAATGCTGTAAAAAATGAAATGTCACAATATTTTTTTCATACGTGTCAAAGTGATGGAAAAGAAAGGATATCCTTTACGTATCCGCCAAGTTTATCAACTTTTTTTGAAATGATACAAAGAAAGATGTCTTTTTTTACAATAGAAAAGATTTCCTATAATGAACTGTATAATCACTGGAATTATACCAATGAACAAAAAAGGAAGAACATAAGCAACCAATTTTTAAATAGAGTCGAAATTCTAGATAATAGATTCCTTCCTCTGGATATAATCGAAAAAAGAGTTAGATTGTGTAATTGTAATAATGAGACTAAACAAGAATATTTACCTAAAATATGTGATTCTTTAGTTAACGGACCCTTTCGCGGACAAATCAAAAAACTATTTTTACTCCCAATCATAAAAACTTCTCTAGCTATAAAACATTACATAGAGACAATTTGGATAAATAAGATTTATGGCATCCTTCTTACTACCAATTACACAGAATTTTACCATAAATTCAATTTATTTGATCGAAAATCATTATCAACAGAAATGAGTTATTTCTTAAACATAATTAGCAAGTTTGGAGGAAAATCAACATCAAATTTTAATTTGAAAGGACTTTATTTATTTCCGGAAAACAAAGAAGTAAGAATTAATCCAGAAGATCCAATTCAAATTTTAAAATTTTTAATCAATGCAGTTATAACTGATACTAAGGATAAAACAATTAGCAAAGAATATATTGGAATAAAAGAAATAAATAAAAAAGTTCCTCGATGGTCATATAAATTAATCGACGAATTGGAACAACAGGAAGTAGCAACTGAAGAAAGTGGGGCAGAGGATTATCAAATTCGTTCACGAAAAGCCAAACGTGTCGTAATTTTTACTAATAGTCCGGAGAATACCGATACTAATGAAAAAGAGACTGATAATTCTGATCAAGCTGAAGAGGTGGATTTGATACGTTATTCACAACAACCGGATTTTCGTCGAGATATAATAAAAGGCTCTATACGAGCTCAAAGGCGTAAAATAATTATTTTGGAACTGTTTCAAGCAAATGTGTATTCCGCCCTTTTTTTGGATAGAGTAGACAAACCTCCCCTCTTTTCTTTTGATATCCCCGATCTAATGAAAATAATTTTTATAAATTTGATTTGGAAAAAGAATAAATTCAAAATTTCGGATCATACAAAGGAAAAGACAAAAGAAAGTGAGAAAGAAGAGAAGGCCAAAAGAGAAATAGACAAAAAAGCGGAGAAAACTCGTATAGAGATAGGGGAACTTTGGGATAGCATTATATTTGCTCAAGTAATAAGAGGTTTTGCATTAGTAATCCAATCAATTCTTAGAAAATATATTATATTACCTTCATTAATAATATCTAAAAATCTTGTTCGTATACTCTTATTTCAATTTCCCGAATGGTCCGAAGATTTAAAGGATTGGACTAAAGAAATCCATATTAAATGTACCTATAATGGCGTTCAATTATCAGAAAAAGAATTTCCGAAAAACTGGTTAACAGACGGTATTCAGATAAAGATTCTATTTCCTTTTCGTCTGAAACCTTGGCGCAGATCTAAGTTACGATTCCCTAATAAAGATCCAATTCAAAAGAAAGGGAAAAAACAAAAAAATGATTTTTGTTTTTTAACAGTTTGGGGAATGGAAACTGAATTACCTTTTGGTTCTCCCCGACAACAAATCTCATTTTTTGAACCCATTTTAAAAAAATTAAAAAAAATAAAATTAAAATTGCAAAAAAAATGTTTTCTAGTTCTAAGAGTTTTAAAAGAAAGAACAAAATCTTTTCTAAATGTATTAAAAGAAACAAAAAAATGGGTCATCAAAAGCATTCTCTTTCTAAAAAAAAGAATCAAAGAACTCTCAAAAATAAACCAAATTCTATCATTTGGATTGAAAAAAATAGAAAGATATAAATTGAGTGAACCTAAAAAAGAAAAAAATTCGATAATCCATAATCAAATTATTCCCGAATCGTCTATTCAAATTCGATTTTTGGATTGTGCAACTTACTCATTGACAGAAAAAAAGATTCAAAATTTAACTAATAGAACAAACACAATCATAACTGAAATAGAAAAAATGAAAAAAGATAAGCAAATAGGGTTTCTAACTCGAGAGATAAATATTAGCCCGACCAAAATAAGTTATGAAGATAAAAGATTAGAATCACCAAAAAACATTTGGCGGATATTAAAAAGAAAAAATCTTCGATTATTGCGTAAATTACATTTTTTTTTTAAATTTTTGATTGAAAAACTATACATATATATCTTTCTATGTATCATTATTATATTTAGAATCATTGTGGAGCTTCTTCCTAAATTAAAAAAAAAAAATTTGAATAAATACATTTACAATAATGAAGCAAATCAAGAAAGAATTGATAAAACAAATCAAAGTATAATTAACTTTATTTTGACTATAAAAAAGTCACTTTGTATTATTAATAAAGATTCACATATTTTTTGGGACTTATCTTACTTGTCACAAGCATATGTATTCTACAAATTCTCACAAATCCAAGTCAGTAACTTATATAAGTTAAGATCTGTCTTTAACTATTACGGAACATCTTTCTTTCTTAAGAATGAAATAAAAGAGTATTTTGTTGGAACGCAAGGAATATTTGATTCCGAATTAAGACAACATAAAAACCTTCGAAATTCTTTAATTAATGAATGGAAAAACTGGCTAAAGGTTCATTATCAATATGATTTATCTCAGATTAGATGGTCTAGATTAATATCACAAAAATGGCGAAATAGAGTCAATCAATATCAATGTCGTATGACTAAAAATAAAGATTTAAACAAATTTGATTCATATGAAAAAAACCGATTCATTCAATATGAAAAACAAAATTATTTTGAAATAGATTCATTACTAAAAAAGAACAAAAAATTAAAAAAACAATATCAATATGATCTTTTATCGTATAAATCTATTTATTATGAAGATGAAAAAAACTCATATATTTATGGATTGCCATTACAAGTAAATAAGAACAAAAAGATTTCTTATACTTACACACCTAAACGTAAACTATTTGATATGATAGAAGGTATCCTTATCAATAATTATCGAGTAGAAAATAATAGTATAGATATAAAAAAAAGTCCGGATCGAAAATCTTTTTATTGGAAAATTATCCATTTTTGTCTTACAAAGAAGATTGATATTAAGGCTTGCGTTAATATTGATACCATCACTAAGAGGAATCAAAATACTAAGATTAGTGTTAATAATTATCAAATAATCGATAAATTTGATAAAAAAAAAAAAGGTCTTTTTTATCTCACGATTCATCAAGAAATTCACCCATTCAATCAAAAACAAAAAAAGTCTCTCGCTGATTGGATGAGAATGAATGACGAAATACTAAGTCGTCCCATATCGAATCTTGCATTTTTGTTATTCCCAGAATTTGGGATATTTTATAATACATATAAGATTAAACCCTGGGCCATACCAATCAAATTACTTCTTTTCAATTTTAATGTAAACCAAAATGTTAATAAACATAAAAGCATCACTGAAAAGAAAAAAATATCTCTTTTTTTATTTTCGAAAAAAAAAACTCTTAAGTTAGAAAATAGAAATCAAGGAGAAAAAGAATTAGTCGAAAAACCGTATATTAAATCCGCTCTCTCAAACCAAAAAAAAGATGGTGAACAAAGTTCTCCGGGATCAGACATGAAAAAACGTAGAAACAAAAAGCAATACAAGACTAACATAGAAGCAGAGCTTGAGTTTTTCTTAAAAAAGTATTTGCGTTTTCAATTGAGCTGGAATGATTCTTTAAATCAAAGAATAATCAATAACATAAAAGTATATTGCCTCCTCCTTAGACTGAACAGTCCAAACGAAATTGCTATATCCGCTATTCAAAGAAAAGAAATGAATCCGCATATTCTGATGATCCAGAAGGATTTAACTCTTACAGAATTTCTAAAAAGCGGAATATTTATTATCGAACCAGTTCGTCTGTTTGTAAAAAATGATGGACAATTTTATATATATCAAACCATAGGTATTTCATTGGTTCATAAGAATAAGCACCAAATTAATCAAAGATACCTAGAAAAAAGTTATGGCTATGCTGACAAGAATAAGAAGAATTTTTATGAATCCATTGGAATACATCAAAAAATGACTGGAAATACAGACAAAAATCATTATGATTTGCTTGTTCTTGAAAATATTTTATCCCCGAAGCGTCGTAGAGAATTGAGAATTCAAATCTTTTTGAATTATAGGGATATAAACAGTATCTATAGAAATACAGTATTTTTCAATGGAAATAGGATAAAAAATTGCGTGTTGAATAAAAAAAAAAATCTTGATAACGATAAAAAGAAACTAATTAAATTAAAGTTTTTTCTTTGGTCCAATTATCGATTAGAAGATTTAGCTTGTATGAATCGCTATTGGTTTGATACCAATAATGGTAGTCGTTTTAGTATGACCAGGATTCATATGTATCCGCGATTGCAAATTTATTAATGGTACATTTTTACTATATTCTCGAGTATATGAAGACAAAGAAATAAACATACCCATTATCTTACATTTCATTCTGATACACAATACTTACTAATTTAATGAGTCATTGTATTATATTTTATATTATTAATATTAATTCGATCTAGAAATGAATCAACAAAATATTCTTATTTATTTGAAGATCTATTATTTTTTGTGAATACAGAAATAGACCATACTTTTGTATACGGTATCCGATTCGAATCCAATTAATTTTTTAAATTATATTGATTACTAAAGTAAGTAATTTTATTTGATTTTATTTGACAAAAACAAAAAATTCTTAACGAAATTAAGAGTCTTGTGTATATCAAATTCAAATGAGTGGCATTATTATTACTGATCAAGAAATATATCGATAAAAATATCTAAAAAAAAAGAGAAAGGGACGATTCATTTTTATGATAAAAAATGCATTCATTTCCATTTTTTCGCAAGAAGAAAAAGAAGAAAACAGGGGATCCGTTGAATTCCAAGTATTGAGTTTCACCAATAAAATAAGAAGACTTACTTCACATTTAGAATTGCACAGAAAAGACTATTTATCTCAAAGGGGTCTACGTAAAATGCTGGGAAAACGTCAACGGTTGCTGTCTTATTTGTCAAATAAAAATAGAGTACGTTATAAATACTTAATTAATCAATTGGGTATTCGGGAATCCAAAATTCGTTAATTTGAAAAGTCATTTTGAATTATTTGATTTATTAGTTATTAGATCTTGAATTTTGATGAACTTTTTTTCGTTTTGCGCAATTCATGGAAGAATGAATCGAGGAAAAACTTATGAATATACCAGCTACAAGAAAAGATCTCATGATAGTCAATATGGGCCCCCACCACCCGTCAATGCATGGTGTTCTTCGACTCATCGTTACTCTGGACAGTGAAAATGTTATTGACTGTGAACCAATATTGGGTTATTTACACAGGGGGATGGAAAAAATTGCGGAAAACCGAACAATTATACAATATCTTCCTTATGTAACTCGTTGGGATTATTTAGCTACTATGTTCACAGAAGCAATAACTGTAAATGGGCCAGAACAGTTAGGAAATATTCAAGTACCTAAAAGAGCCAGTTATATCAGAGTAATTATGTTGGAATTGAGTCGTATAGCTTCTCATCTGTTATGGCTCGGCCCGTTTATGGCAGATATTGGTGCACAAACTCCTTTCTTCTATATTTTCAGAGAAAGAGAATTTATATATGATCTATTCGAAGCTGCCACTGGTATGAGAATGATGCATAATTATTTTCGTATCGGAGGAGTAGCGGCTGATCTACCTCATGGGTGGATAGATAAATGTTTGGATTTCTGCGATTATTTTTTAACAGGAGTTACTGAATATCAAAAACTTATTACACGAAATCCTATTTTTTTAGAACGCGTTGAAGGTGTAGGCATTATTGGTAGAGACGAAGTAATAAATTGGGGTTTATCAGGACCAATGTTGCGAGCTTCCGGAATACAATGGGATCTTCGTAAAGTTGATCATTATGAGTGTTACGACGAATTGGATTGGGAAGTCCAATGGCAAAAAGAAGGGGATTCATTAGCTCGTTATTTAGTCCGAATTGGTGAAATGACAGAATCCATAAAAATTATTCAACAGGCTCTAGAAGGAATTCCGGGGGGACCCTGTGAGAATTTAGAACTTCGATACTTTGATAGAGAAAGGTATCCAGAATGGCATGATTTTGAATATCGATCCATTAGTAAAAAACCTTCTCCTATTTTTGAATTGCCGAAACAAGAACTTTATGTAAGAGTCGAAGCCCCAAAAGGTGAATTGGGAATTTTTCTGATAGGGGATCAGAGTGGTTTTCCTTGGAGATGGAAAATTCGCCCGCCGGGTCTTATCAATTTGCAAATTCTTCCTCAGTTAGTTAAAAGAATGAAATTGGCTGATATTATGACAATACTAGGTAGCATAGATATCATTATGGGAGAAGTTGATCGTTGAAATGGTAATTGATACAACGGAAATACAAGATATTAATTCTTTTTACAGAGTGGAATCTTTAAAAGGGGTCTATGGAATTATATGGGTGCTTGTCCCTATTTTGACTCTTGTATTGGGAATCACAATAGGCGTATTAGTAATTGTATGGTTAGAAAGAGAAATATCCGCAGGGCTACAACAACGTATTGGACCTGAATACGCCGGTCCTTTAGGAGTTCTTCAAGCTCTAGCAGATGGGACAAAACTACTTTTCAAAGAGAATCTTCTTCCATCTAGAGGAGATACTAGTTTATTTAGTATCGGACCATCCATAGCAGTCATATCCATTCTGCTAAGTTATTTAGTAATTCCTTTTGACTATCGTCTTGTTTTAACCGATCTCAATATCGGAGTTTTTTTATGGATTGCGGTCTCAAGTATTGCTCCCATTGGACTTCTTATGTCAGGATATGGTTCAAATAATAAATATTCCTTTTTAGGTGGTCTACGAGCTGCTGCTCAATCGATTAGTTATGAAATACCATTAACTCTATGTGTATTATCAATATCTCTACGTGCGATTCGTTGAAACATAAACTTTTC